ACCGCGTAATCTTTTAAAAAGCGTTCTGAGCGAGTTATTTAAGCTCCACGCCTTCTTTCCTTTGAATTCCAATTCAATCAAGTAGAGCGCACTAAGTTCAATTATTTTATTTGTAGCAAACAAGCAGTTAGCTTATCGGAATCTTAGCTTATCGGAATCAAAGTAACTAAGAATGGAGTTTTCTTTTGTAACCTAAGATCTAATTGTAGAAAGAATCAAAAGTTGCGGATAACTCTTTTTTTTTTACCTAGATTCCCGATTACTAATTAAGAAGTCTCTATCAACAAGACAAAAACGTGAGTTCTTCCTTTCGTGAAATTAGGCAAATAAAACGAATTTCGTCTTACGTATATAATCAAATTCAAATATAGAAAAAATAGATATTATAGTTATAGTTTTCTATCTTTCTTCATCTCCCGAAAATCCCATTTTCACTAAAAATCCCGGTTGTGTCGCATTCTAACGAATCTTTCGATAATTTGTAAGAAACTCTTAAATTCGAAGACAAGAACAAAACACAAAGAAATGAAGAAAAATAATAAAATGGATTATCATATGTATCTTTCATGTAGATAGATGAATAAGTCCATTTATTTATAGTTCTACATTCCTTGGACTTATTCTTCACTTAGATACTTATATCTCTAATAAGAATTTTCAAATTGAATTTTGAATTAATTAATAATAACTACGAATTCATAATAATTACAATTATTAATTATAATTAGTATAAATAAAAAATATGATATTTAAAAAAAAAATAAGAACAGGTACAAATAGTAAATCGAGGTACCCATTTTATGACAACTTTCAATTTTCCCTCTATTTTTGTGCCTTTAGTAGGCCTAGTATTTCCGGCAATTGCAATGGCTTCTTTATTTCTTCATGTTCAAAAAAACAAGATTGTTTAGACCTGAGGGGACCCAATCTCATCCGTTTTTTTTGAAACTTAGACTTGTAGCATAACACAGATATTTGTTTTGGAAAATATGGTAGAACATGTGATTTTTGCCAAACATAAAGGAAAAAGCTCTTATGCCTGCAGAAAAGAATCTATGGGTAACTGAATTCTAGCTAGTTTCAAATAGATCAGGATCAACGGATGCCTAAAATGTAAAGTTGGTGGATCTATATGTATATCAATATGTATATTGGGATCATATGAAGGGTATGTTATTATTTTAGATCTAACCAATTTGATGAATTACTCCTAACCTAAAGGTTCCCATCAAACCCATCAAACTAGTGCTAGTTCACATCAAACTAGTGCTAGTTGATGAGAGTTCATTCGGAAACAAAAAAAGTAAAGTCAAAATCATTTGGGGTATTCTCTCAATTCCAATAAAATGCAATCGGATCAAGTATGAGTTGGCGATCAGAACATATATGGATAGAGCTTATAACGGGGTCTCGAAAACTAAGTAATTTTTGCTGGGCCCTTATCGTTTTTTTAGGTTCATTAGGATTCTTATTGGTTGGAACTTCCAGTTATCTTGGTAGAAATTTGATATCTTTTGTTCCGTCTCAGCAAATCATTTTTTTTCCACAAGGGATCGTGATGTCTTTCTACGGGATCGCGGGTCTCTTTATTAGTTCCTATTTGTGGTGCACAATTTCCTGGAATGTAGGTAGTGGTTATGATCGATTCGATAGAAAGGAAGGAATAGTGTGTATTTTTCGTTGGGGATTTCCTGGAAAAAATCGTCGCATATTCCTCCGATTCCTTATAAAAGATATTCAATCTGTTAGAATAGAAGTTAAAGAGGGTATTTATGCTCGTCGTGTCCTTTATATGGACATCAGAGGCCGGGGGGCTATTCCGTTGACCCGTGCTGATGAGAATTTGACTCCACGAGAAATTGAACAAAAAGCCGCGGAATTGGCCTATTTCTTGCGCGTACCAATTGAAGTCTTTTGAGAAAAGAAAAGGAACTGGACTGAAGAACGAATGATTTCTCAGCAGAAGGGAAAAAGGCAAGAATCCTGTTTTTTTCTATAACTTTTTTCTATAACTAAGTGATACTTTAGATGCAGATAAATCATATCTTGTAAATTATTTTCTTTTTGTCAATCAACCTTTTTTTATCCTTTCATTTGTGTTCTTTACTACCCAATAATGGGTTTTCTTCATAATGATAACTGGCCCTTTTCTGTCTTGTTTTGCCGCTCATTTTTTTGATCATCACAATATCTTTCTCTCAATTATTCTATTCTTGACTATGGGAAATCGTTGGAATTTTTTCCAAATATTGGATATTTTGATAGAAAAGGTGTTTTTTCGTCTCAAAATCTCAATAATATTCATTCCTTAAAGGACTTCTTTCGGTCATTCATCAAAAGGAGACACTTGTTTGGAATTTGATGAATTGAGATATCTGGAAACATGATTTTGTATTATTTCTTCAGTCGAATTCGAAGTGGAGTCTTAGTCTATTTCTGTGTTCTTTCTAGATTCAAACAAAATCACAAATCAAATAGATTCATGGGTTTGATACCTTGTCTAGACCTCATGTTTGAAATTCGATCACATAGAGTCAACAAATGAAGTGGGTTAATTAAAAATTCACAGGTGAAAAATGGCAAAAAAGAAAGCATTCACTCCTCTTTTGTATCTTGCATCTATAGTATTTCTGCCCTGGTGGATTTCTCTCTCATTTACTAAAAGTATGGAATCTTGGGTTACTAATTGGTCGAATACTGGTCAATCCGAAATTTTTTTGAATGATATTCAAGAAAAAAGTATTCTAGAAAAGTTCATAGAATTAGAGGAAATCCTCTTCTTGGAAGAAATGATCAAGGAATACTCGGAGACACATCTAAAAAAGCTTCCTATAGAAATCCACAAAGAAACGATCAAATTAATCAAGATACACAACGAGGATCGTATCCATACGATTTTGCACTTCTCAACAAATATAATCTGTTTTGTTATTCTAAGCGGTTATTCTATTTTAGGTAATGAAGAACTTGTTATTCTTAACTCTTGGGCTCAGGAATTCCTATATAACTTAAGTGATACGGTAAAAGCTTTTTCGATTCTTTTATTAACCGATTTATGTATCGGATTTCATTCACCCCACGGTTGGGAACTAATGATTGGTTCGGTCTACAAAGATTTTGGATTTGGTCATAATGATCAAATTATATCTGGTCTTGTTTCCACTTTTCCAGTTATTCTCGATACTATTTTTAAATATTGGATTTTTCGTTATTTAAATCGTGTATCTCCGTCACTTGTAGTTATTTATCATTCAATGAATGATTGATAAATGATCCACCGATATTAATCCAATTAGAATTTTCTTACTTTGTAACACTTGTAACATAAGTATTAAAAACTTTCTATCCGGGGATTTTCATACTATAGTATTCTAGTAAAATGATTCCAATAAATAGCAGAATCGTGGATAGGGAACTATACTAGCGACCTACCCAATTTATTGTAGAAATTTTCGGATCAATGATTAGACCATGCAAACTAGAAATACTTTTTCTTGGATAAAGGAACGTATTACTCGATCTATTTCCGTATCGCTCATGATATATATCATAACTCGGACATCCATTTCAAGTGCATATCCCATTTTTGCGCAGCAGGGTTATGAAAATCCACGGGAAGCGACTGGGCGTATTGTATGTGCCAATTGCCATTTAGCTAATAAGCCCGTGGATATTGAGGTTCCACAAGCGGTACTTCCTGATACTGTATTTGAAGCAGTTGTTCGAATTCCTTATGATAAGCAAGTGAAACAAGTTCTTGCTAATGGTAAGAAAGGGGGTTTGAATGTAGGGGCTGTTCTTATTTTACCGGAGGGGTTTGAATTAGCTCCTTCCGATCGTATTTCTCCCGAGATGAAAGAAAAGATAGGCAATTTATCTTTTCAGAGCTATCGCCCTAATAAAAAAAATATTCTTGTGATAGGGCCTGTCCCCGGTCAGAAATATAGTGAAATCACCTTTCCTATTCTTTCCCCCGACCCCGCTACTAAGAAAGATGTTCACTTTTTAAAATATCCTATATACGTAGGGGGGAATAGGGGAAGGGGTCAGATTTATCCCGACGGAAGCAAGAGTAACAATACAGTTTATAATGCTACAGGAACAGGCATAATAAGTAAAATCATACGAAAAGAAAAAGGGGGATATGAAATAACCATAACAGATCCATCGGATGGACGTCAAGTGGTTGATATTATCCCTCCAGGACCAGAAGTTCTTGTTTCAGAGGGCGAGTCCATCAAATTTGATCAACCATTAACGAGTAATCCTAATGTGGGTGGATTTGGTCAGGGAGATGCAGAAATAGTACTTCAAGATCCATTACGTGTCCAAGGTCTTTTGGTCTTCTTGGCATCTGTTATTTTGGCACAAATCTTTTTGGTTCTTAAAAAGAAACAGTTTGAGAAGGTTCAATTGGCCGAAATGAATTTCTAGACTCGCGGATTTATCGGCATCAGATTCGTAAAAAGAACAAAATTTTTGTTGTCGATTATGTATGATCTATGATCAAAAAAAATCAATTCTGAAAAACTTTTTATTTACCTGCTCTTTTTCTACGAGCTTCGGGGAATCCCTTGTACTGTATTCCTAGTCAGAATAGGTATATTTTTGTTTGAAGAAGACTATTTTATTTGACTTTATCACCTCTTTCTTTTTTTTTTTTTAGCCAAATTGAATTGATAGGACTATATTACTATTGCCAGATTTCAATGTCATAAAATGGATCAATTTTTTTTTTATTCTATTTCAAATAGAATAAAATTGGGGTAGATATTAGCATAAGTAAGCGGGTAATAGAACGAACTAGAAATGCGGGGAACAAATAATTCTAGGAGACATTATTTGTCTTCCTAGTCTTCGACACAAGAAAGGGGTGTAGAAAATTCCTTTTCTTGTGTCGAAAGAGTAATGATTTTTGATCCTGTTCGTCAAAAATTCCTAGTCTTAGTTTTGGTTTTCCAGATGTATCAGAACTTTTTTTCGATTTATTACGTATAATA